CGAAAACTTAACATTGCTATCACACGAATTGAAAAGCCTTATGGAAACCCTAATATTCTTGCAGAATTTATAGCCGGACAATTAAAAAATAGAGTTTCTTTTCGCAAAGCAATGAAAAAGGCTATAGAATTAACTGAGCAAGCAGATACAAAAGGAATTCAAGTGCAAATTGCGGGACGTATAGACGGAAAAGAAATTGCGCGTGTTGAATGGATCAGAGAGGGTAGGGTTCCACTACAAACCATTCGAGCTAAAATTGATTATTGTTCCTATACAGTTCGAACAATATATGGGGTATTAGGAATCAAAATTTGGATATTTATAGAAGGGGAATAATAAACCTTTATTTCCCTTTGCATTCTATCCAGCAATGGAACAAAAAAAGAGAAATTCGTTTATTATTTTTCTTTTATGTTCAATAAAAAAACGAACAATTATAATTCTATAGGGTTTAATAAAAATGAAATTAATCTTTTGATAAAATTGCTATGCTTAGTGTGTGACTCGTTGGTTTTTTGAGGGTTAGTATAAAAAACCAGCCCCCATAGTATAAACAACTATAGAAGTAATAACCAACTCATCACTTCGTATTATCTGGATCCAAAGAACCAGTCAAGATATGATATATTGTTCATATTGTTGTAGCAACTGAAATCTTTTTTTATTAAAAAAAAATCTGCTTCTAAGTTGTCAATCGAAATAAAAAAGAAAGGGTATGGATAAATGGAAGGGTGAGAGAAAGAAAGAAAAAGAATATTGATGAGATAGAATTCCAATATAATATGTAAGGTCTATGAGTGATCTCAGAAAAAATCTGCGTAATAAAGCATCAATACAGATTCATTATTAAATGGATCTACTCATCGAACAAAAACTAAAGAGCTTCGAGCCAATAAAGACTAAGAATATTGACTCAAGAACTAATAGCTCCGTTGTAGAATTCAGACCTAACCATTAAGTAAGAAGCGATGGGAACGATGGAACCTGTGAATTCAAAAGATTCTAGTGAAAATGAATTTGAATGATTCACTGATCGGGATGGCGGAACCGGCCAGAGACCAATTCATCTATTCGGAAAAGCTATGAACTAATGATAGAACTGAAATAGAAATTGAAAGAGTAAATATTCGCCCGCGAAAACTTGATTTTCTTGGATTGCTAAAATTGGGTCAATCCAATACGATAAAGAGTAAAACAAAAGAAAGACTTGTTTTAACATTCTAAAATAGATCAATATAAGAAAAAAATAGTTATTTATTTAGTAATAGATTTTACAAACAAGATATACAAGTTAATAATAGATTTGATCTAGATTAAATGAAATCCATGATTCAGTATATTACTTATAAAATAAAATACATGTATATCTTAATTCAAATTATATTATATCTGAATTGAATTCAAAATCTTTAATTTGAATTGATTTTATTCGCGAGGAGCTGGATGAGAAGAAACTCTCACGTCCGGTTCTGTAGTAGAGATGGAATTCAAAACAAACCATCTACTATAACCCCAAAAGAACCAGATTCCGTAAACAACATAGAGGAAGAATGAAGGGAATATCTTATCGAGGTAATACGATTTGTTTTGGTAAATACGCTCTTCAGGCACTTGAACCCGCTTGGATCACATCTAGACAAATAGAAGCAGGTCGACGAGCAATGACACGAAATGCACGTCGCGGCGGAAAAATATGGGTCCGTATATTTCCAGATAAACCAGTTACAGTAAGGCCCGCAGAAACACGTATGGGTTCAGGTAAAGGCTCTCCCGAATATTGGGTAGCTGTTGTTAAACCAGGTCGAATCCTTTATGAAATGGGTGGAGTAACAGAAAATATAGCCAGAAGGGCTATTTCAATAGCAGCATCCAAAATGCCTATACGAGCTCAATTCATCATTTCGGGATAAAAAAGAAATAGGCCGTAAAAATAGCGGGTGCAGGTTTCTTTTTTTGGACAAATAATATTTCTTTTTTTCTTCGACCTTTGTATTGTAAAAAACAGATAAAAAAATGATATGATTCAACCTCAGACCCATTTGAATGTAGCAGATAACAGCGGGGCTCGAGAATTGATGTGTATTCGAATCATAGGAGCTAGCAATCGTCGATATGCTCATATTGGTGACGTTATTGTTGCTGTGATCAAAGACGCAGTTCCAAACATGCCTCTAGAAAGATCAGAAGTGGTCAGAGCTGTAATTGTCCGTACTTGTAAAGAACTTAAACGTGACAACGGTATGATAATACGATATGATGACAATGCTGCAGTTGTGATTGATCAAGAAGGAAATCCAAAAGGAACTCGAGTTTTTGGTGCGATTGCCCGAGAGTTGAGACAGTTCAATTTTACTAAAATAGTTTCATTAGCTCCCGAGGTATTATAAAATGAGACCGCGATGTGGTTATAGTAGGATATTAAAAAGAAATAGATTAAAATTCATTTAGTAGATTTTGTCTCACGTATATACCTTTCAAAATGAATATGAATATTCATAAAAAATACGTAAAAAAAAAAAAAAGAAAAACATGTTGATTATATCCAAATTTGGAGGCACCAATAATTTTAATTAATCATGAGTAGTGATACTATTGCTGACATAATAACCTCTATACGAAATGCCGATATGTATAGAAAAAGCGTGGTTCGAGTAGCATCTACTAATATCAGCCAAAGTATTGTTAAAATACTTTTACGAGAGGGTTTTATCGAAAACGTGAGAAAACATCGAGAAAACAACAAATATTTTTTGGTTTTAACCCTACGACATAGAAGGAATAGGAAAAGGACTTATCGAAATCTTTTAAATTTAAAACGGATCAGTCGGCCGGGTCTACGAATCTATTCTAACTATCAAAGAATTCCTAGAATTTTGGGTGGGATGGGGATTGTAATTCTTTCTACCTCTCGGGGTATAATGACAGACCGAGAGGCTCGACTAGAAAGAATAGGCGGAGAAATTTTGTGTTATATATGGTAATCTTTCTAATATCCGAATTGAATAGGAAACTTCTTTTTTGTGAAAAAGAAAAGAGAAGGGGTGGGTTGTCTATGTCTAATAGGGTTCTTCCTCCACTAGTTGATACTTCAAGGAGGTTTTACCTGGAATGAAAGAACAAAAATGGATTCATGAAGGTTTAATTACTGAATCGCTTCCCAACGGCATGTTCCGGGTTCGTTTAGATAATGAAGATATGATTCTAGGTTATGTTTCAGGAAAGATCCGACGTAGTTTTATACGAATATTGCCAGGAGATAGAGTCAAAATTGAAGTAAGTCGTTATGATTCAACCAGAGGTCGTATAATTTATCGACTCCGCAACAAAGATTCGAAAGATTAGGTGTTTTTTCAACTTCACTATTTCTTTCGCAGGAATACGATTCGAAATCGAAAATTTCAAGAAACTTATTTTCTTCCAAGAAATGGATTCAAAATTAAAGTAAGGAGTGGCCAATATGAAAATAAGAGCTTCTGTTCGTAAAATTTGTGAAAAATGTCGGCTAATTCGTCGTCGGGGACGAATTATAGTAATTTGTTCCAACCCAAGACATAAACAAAGACAAGGATAATAAGACTCGTTAAAGACCCAATATACAAATAAGAAGGGGATCTTTTTTGACATGAAATGGATATATCCATATATCTCTGACTCAAATTTATGAGATGATAAAATATGGCAAAAGCTATACCGAAAAAGGGTTCACGTGGACGTATTGGTTCACGTAAGAGTATACGTAAAATACCAAAGGGGGTTATTCATATTCAAGCAAGTTTCAATAATACCATTGTGACTGTTACAGATGTACGGGGGCGAGTGGTTTCTTGGTCCTCTGCCGGTACTTGTGGCTTCCGAGGTACAAGAAGAGGGACGCCATTTGCTGCTCAAACCGCAGCGGCAAATGCTATTCGTGCAGTAGTAGATCAAGGTATGCAACGAGCCGAAGTCATGATTAAAGGTCCCGGTCTCGGAAGAGACGCAGCATTACGAGCTATTCGCAGAAGTGGTATACTATTAACTTTCGTACGGGATGTAACCCCTATGCCACATAATGGCTGTAGACCTCCGAAAAAAAGACGTGTGTAGAAATAAAAATTGAAGATATTTCAATAGCAAGAGAAACAAGAGAAATAAATGATTCAATGATCAGATCAAATAATCTTATTATGGTTCGAGAGAAAATAACAGTATCTACTCGGACACTACAGTGGAAGTGTGTTGAATCAGCAGCAGACAGTAAGCGTCTTTTGTATGGGCGCTTTATTCTGTCTCCGCTTATGAAAGGTCAAGCAGACACAATAGGCATTGCGATGCGAAGAGCTTTGCTTGGAGAAATCGAAGGAACATGTATCACACGCGCAAAATCTGAGAAAATATCACACGAATATTCTACCATAATGGGTATTCAAGAATCAGTACATGAAATTTTAATGAATTTGAAAGAAATCGTATTGAGAAGTAATCTCTATGGAACGTGTGAGGCGTCTATTTGTGTCAGGGGCCCTGGATATGTAACTGCTCAAGATATCATCTTACCGCCTTATGTAGAAATCGTCGATAATACACAGCATATTGCTAGCTTGACGGAACCCATTGAGTTGATTATTGGATTACAAATAGAGAAGAATCGCGGATATCTTATAAAAGCGCCAAATACCTTTCAAGATGGAAGTTATCCTATAGATCCTGTATTCATGCCTGTTCGAAATGCGAATCATAGTATTCATTCTTATGAAAATGGTAACAAAGAGATACTATTTCTCGAAATATGGACAAATGGAAGTTTAACTCCTAAAGAAGCACTTCACGAAGCCTCCCGGAATTTGATTGATTTATTGATTCCCTTTTTACATACCAAAGAAGAAAATTTCAATTTAGAGGACAATCAACACATAGTTCCTTTACCCCCTTTTACCTTTTATGATAAATTGGCTAAACTAACAAAAAATAAAAAAAAAATGGCGTTGAAATCGATTTTTATTGACCAATCAGAATTGCCT